AATGGAGTGCCTGATTAAAGGATTATCTTGATAGGGTAAATAAAGTAAATATATTACCTCCATTAGATTATATTAAGTAGAATTAAACTACCCCTTTTAGTATCAAAAACTAATGTGCATCATACACTTAAATATAAAAAGGTAAGCTAATTAAGCTATTGGGTTCATACCCCATTTCAAGAGGTAATAATCCTCTCCTTTTTAATGGACAACAACTCAACAAAACTTCTTTTCCTATCAACATTAATGATAGGAACGATCCTGTCCATTTCATCAAACTCCTGATTTGGAGTTTGAATAGGACTAGAGATCAACTTACTATCTTTTATTCCCATATTAACAAATAATAAAAATAGAATAATTAATGAATCATCAATTAAATATTTTATTGTTCAAGCAATAGCATCAACAATATTATTATTTTCAATTCTTTTGATTCAATTAAAATACTCAATGAGATGAGAAAGAGAAATAATCCCATCTATATTAGTTAGATCAAGATTATTATTAAAAATTGGAGCTGCTCCTTTCCATTTTTGATTTCCAGAAGTTATAGGAACCTCTGAATGATTAAATTGTTTAATATTAATAACATGACAAAAAATTGCTCCAATAATAATTCTATCTTACTGTATTCAATTAAGAAATTTCATTTTCATTATTGTAATTTCAAGTGTTATTATTGGAGCATTAGGAGGTTTAAATCAAACATCAATTCGACATTTATTAGCATATTCGTCAATTAGACATTTAGGTTGAATAATTAGATCAATAGTTGCAAGAGAAAATATCTGGGAAATTTATTTTACTATCTATTCATTATTAAGATTAATTTTAGTTTTAATTTTTAAACAAGCAAACTTATTTTTCCTAAATCAAATTTATACAGCAAGAAATATAAAAATGGAAATCAAATTTATGATATTTTTATCATTATTATCAATTGGAGGGTTACCACCTTTCATTGGATTTTTTTCCGAATGAATAGTTATACAATCTATAATAGAAATAAACATAACAAGATTAATAGTAATTATAGTTATATTAACAATAATTACATTGTACTACTATTTACGAATTAGATTCTCTGCACTAATTTTATTATATACAGAAAACTCTTGATCCTTAAACATCAAAAACAAAACCTTTAATTTCATTTTACCAATAACGGTTATAATTTCAACAATAGGTCTAAGATGCACATCAGTCTTAATTTTTATATATTAAGGACTTAAGTTAAATAAACTAATAACCTTCAAAGTTATAATTAAAAGATTAAACTTTTAGGCCTTAGTAAAATTTACACCTCTAGAATTGCAGTCTAGAATCATATTTGAATATAAAGCCATATGATAAGAGGGAAAATTTTCTCATTAATAGATTTACAGTCTATCACCTTTATTCAGCCATCTTACCGAAAAAATGATTATTCTCAACAAACCATAAGGATATTGGTACATTATATTTTATATTTGGAGCATGGGCAGGAATAGTTGGAACATCAATAAGAATAATTATTCGAGCTGAATTAGGTCAACCTGGTTCTTTAATTGGAGATGATCAAATTTACAATGTAATTATTACAGCCCACGCATTTGTTATGATTTTCTTTATAGTAATACCAATTATAATTGGAGGATTTGGTAATTGATTAGTACCAATTATAATTGGAGCACCAGATATAGCTTTTCCACGAATAAATAATATAAGATTTTGATTACTACCTCCATCTTTAACACTTCTTCTCATGTCATCCATGGTTGATAACGGAGCTGGTACAGGATGAACAGTTTACCCTCCACTAGCAGGAGCTATTGCTCATGGGGGTTCATCGGTAGATTTAGCTATTTTTTCCTTACATCTTGCAGGTGTATCATCAATTCTAGGAGCAGTTAATTTTATTACAACAGCAATTAATATACGATCAGAAAGAATAACATTAGATCAAACACCTTTATTTGTTTGATCTGTAGCTATTACAGCTTTACTATTATTATTATCATTACCAGTACTAGCAGGAGCTATTACAATATTATTAACAGACCGAAACTTAAATACATCATTTTTTGATCCTGCTGGTGGTGGTGACCCAATTTTATATCAACACTTATTTTGATTCTTTGGTCACCCAGAAGTTTATATTTTAATTCTACCAGGATTTGGTATTATCTCACATATTGTTTGTCAAGAAAGAGGAAAAATTGAATCATTTGGAACTCTTGGAATAATCTATGCAATATTATCAATTGGACTTATAGGATTTATTGTATGAGCTCACCATATATTTACCGTAGGAATAGATGTAGATACACGAGCATATTTTACATCAGCAACAATAATTATTGCCGTACCTACAGGAATTAAGGTATTCAGATGATTAGCAACACTATACGGAACTAAATTTAAATTTAACCCTCCTCTACTATGAGCATTAGGATTTATTTTCTTATTTACAATTGGTGGATTAACTGGATTAGTTTTAGCTAATTCAGCATTAGATATTGTCCTTCATGACACTTATTATGTTGTTGCCCACTTCCATTATGTATTATCCATAGGAGCAGTATTTGCAATTATAGGAGTTTTTATTCAATGATACCCTTTATTTACTGGATTAAATATAAATAATACATGATTAAAAATCCAATTCACTGTTATATTTATCGGAGTAAATTTAACATTTTTCCCTCAACATTTTCTAGGACTTGCAGGAATACCTCGACGATATTCAGATTATCCAGATGCATATACATCATGAAATGTGGTATCAAGAATCGGTTCAATAATTTCAATTGTTGGAATTATTATATTTATTATTATTATATGAGAAAGAATAATTTCAAATCGAACAATTATTTTTAGAGAAAATATAAGAAGATCAACAGAATGACTTCAAAATAATCCACCTGCAGAACACAGATATTCAGAATTACCATTAATTTCTAGATTCTAATATGGCAGATTAGTGCAATAGATTTAAGCTCTAAATATAAAGGTTTGACCTTTTATTAGAAATAAATGGCAACATGATCAAATTTATCATTACAAGATGGAGCCTCACCATTAATAGAACAATTATCATTCTTTCATGATCATACTATAGTTGTATTATTATTAATTACAGTTATTGTTGGATATTCAATAATTTATATATTTAACATTATATATAGAAGACGAAATATATTACATGGACATTTAATTGAAACTATTTGAACTACATTACCAGCAATCACACTAATCTTCATTGCATTACCATCGTTACGATTATTATATCTACTAGATGACTCAGCAGATGCATTAATTACAATTAAAACTATTGGTCGACAATGATATTGAAGTTATGAATACTCAGATTTTATTAATGTAGAATTTGACACTTATATAACACCAGAAAGAGATTTAGAAAATGATGGATTCCGATTACTTGATGTTGATAATCGAACTATCTTACCTATAAATACTGAAGTTCGAGTACTAACCAGAGCATCAGATGTACTTCACTCTTGAGCAGTACCAGCCCTAGGAATTAAAATTGATGCTACACCAGGACGATTAAATCAAGGAACATTTACAATTAATCGTCCTGGTTTATTCTTTGGTCAATGTTCTGAAATTTGTGGAGCAAATCATAGATTTATACCAATCGTAATTGAAAGAACTTCAGTTAATATATTTATCAAATGATTATCTAAAATAATCTAAGGAGTTAGTTAAAATATAACATTAGAATGTCAATCTAAAATAACTATATAATAGTACACCTTGTGCATCAGATGACTGAAAGTAAGTAATGGTCTCTTAAACCAAAAAATAGTAATTTAACGAATACTTCTGATGAAGATTTTAATAATCTTATTCCTCAAATATCCCCAATAATATGATTTTCACTATTCATTTTATTCTCAATTACATTAATTTTATTTAACCAAATTAATTTCTTTTCATATAAACCTATAATTCTAAAAAAAACAGAAAAAGAATCAATCTTTATAAAAAATATAAACTGAAAATGATAACAAATTTATTTTCAACTTTTGATCCATCAACTAATATTTTTAATCTATCATTAAATTGATCTAGAACATTATTAGGAATTTTATTAATTCCATGTATATTTTGATTAATACCATCACGATTTAATATTATTTGAAATAAAATAAACCTTACATTACACAATGAATTTAAAACATTATTAGGAAGAAAATCATTTAATGGAACAACATTTATTTTTATTTCAATTTTTATTATAATATTGTTTAATAATTTTATAGGATTATTCCCTTATATTTTTACAAGAACTAGACATTTAACATTAACATTTTCAATTGCTTTACCTATATGAATAAGATTTATACTATTTGGTTGAATTAATAATACAAACCATATATTTACACATCTTGTTCCTCAAGGAACACCACCTGCCCTAATATCTTTTATAGTTCTTATTGAAACAATTAGAAATGTAATTCGACCAGGTACTTTGGCAGTTCGATTAGCTGCTAATATAATCGCAGGACATTTATTATTAACATTAATAGGAAATACAGGGCCCTCAATAGCAATAAATATAATCTATATATTAATTTTTGGACAAATATTATTATTAATTCTAGAATCAGCAGTAGCTATAATTCAAGCTTATGTATTTTCAATTTTAAGAACATTATATTCTAGAGAAGTCTATTAAACTTATGTTAACAAAACATTCAAATCATCCATTTCATTTAGTTGATTATAGACCATGACCATTAACAGGAGCCATTGGAGCAATAGTACTAGTTTCAGGACTAGCAAAATGATTTCACTTATTCAATATTAGTTTATTTATAATTGGAATTATAATTACATTACTTACAATAATTCAATGATGACGAGATGTTGTTCGTGAAGGAACATATCAAGGATTACATACAGGATTTGTATCAATTGGACTTCGATGAGGAATAATTTTATTTATTGCATCAGAAGTATTATTCTTCTTATCTTTCTTTTGAGCTTTTTTTAGTAGAAGTCTAGCACCAACTATTGAACTTGGTATATTATGACCTCCTATAGGAATTCAAGCTTTTAACCCAATACAAATCCCTCTTCTTAATACAGCAATTCTTCTAGCATCAGGAGTAACAGTAACATGAGCTCATCATAGTCTTATAGAATCTAATCATACTCAAGCCCTTCAGGGATTATTTTTTACAGTATTACTAGGATTTTATTTTACTATACTACAAGCATATGAATATTGAGAAGCTCCCTTCACTATTGCAGATGCAGTTTATGGATCAACATTTTTTATTGCTACAGGATTTCATGGACTTCACGTAATTATTGGAACAATATTTTTATTAACATGCCTAATTCGACATTCAAGAAATCAATTCTCTCCAAATCATCATTTTGGATTTGAAGCTGCTGCATGATACTGACACTTTGTTGAAATAGTATGATTATTCCTTTATATTTCAATTTACTGATGAGGTAGATATTTGTTTTTCCAGTATAAATAGTACATTTGACTTCCAATCAAAAAGTTTGATATAAATCAAGAAAAACAATCTTAACTTTATTTTCAAGAATAACAATTTGTTTTATTATTCCAATAATCGTAATATTAATTGCAACAATATTATCAAAAAAATTAATTAATGATCGAGAAAAAAGATCACCATTTGAATGTGGATTTGATCCTAAAAGATCAGCTCGAATACCATTCTCACTACGATTTTTTCTTATTGCAGTAATCTTCTTAATTTTTGATGTAGAAATTGCATTAATTTTACCAATTGTAATTATTATAAAAACATCAAATATCTTTGTATGAACAATATCAACAATATTCTTTATTATCGTATTACTTGGAGGATTATATTTTGAATGAAATCAAGGAGCTTTAAAATGAGCAGAATAAGGGTTGTAGTTAAATATAACATTTGGGTTGCATTCAAAAAGTATTGAAATATAATCAATCAACCTTAATTGAATAAGAAGCGAAAAATTGCATTCAGTTTCGACCTGAAATCATGGTAAATATACCCTTATTCTTTAATTGAAGCCAAAAAGAGGCATATTACTGTTAATAATATAACTGAACAACTTAGTTCCAATTAAGGAAATGTAAAGTCAATATGAAAGCTGCTAACTTTTTATATTAGCGGTTAAATTCCGTTAACATTTCTAATTTATATAGTTTAAAAAAAACATTACACTTTCATTGTAAAAACAATATACAATATATTTATAAATATATTCAAAAATAAAATTATTTCCTTAACATCTTCAGTGTTACACTCTAATATAAGCTATTTGAATAAAATAAAAAAAATAAAATAAATAAAATAAATATTCAAAAAACAAAAGTTAAAAGATAAATTTTAAAATTTGAATCATATCAACCTTGAATATAATTAATTATATATATAAAAAGACTATACATACCCTGACCTCCAAATAATTCACCTCAACCATAATCAAAAGATTTAGATGAATAATAACCTAATTTTAAAGGAATATATCTAATTAAATTAGTTGAAATAAAAGGTATAAATCATATAGAACCAGAAAATCTTACAAAAGATAATATTTTTAAAGAAAATAAATTATAAGAAAAATCAAAATTAGAAATTAAATAACCTAAATAAGAACCTAATAAAACAACAATAATAGTTATAAACTTTAAATAATAAGGTAAAATAATTACATAAGGTACAGGAAAAATTAATCAAGATAATAATCTACCTCCAAAAACCGCAACAAATAATAAACCAATTATACCAAAAGAAATATAATAACCCTTATCATCAAAAGAAAATTTAGAACAATAATTATTATCCCCTGATATAGAATAATAAAATAAACGAAAAGAATAAGATGCAGTTAAACCAGTAGAAAAAAAATATAAAAAAAAAATTAAACAATTAACTCAACTTAAACAAACCATCTCAAGAATTAAATCCTTTGAATAAAAACCAGCCAAAAAAGGTATACCACATAAAGATAAACTTGAAACATTTAAACAAACTGAAGTTAAAGGTATAAAATTAACAATTGAACCTATAAAACGAATATCTTGAGAATCCTTTAAATTATGAATTATTGAACCTGCACATATAAATAATAAAGCCTTAAACAAAGCATGAGCTAATAAATGGAAAAAAGCAAGCCTAGGATAACCCATAGATAAAATTCTTATTATTAAACCAAGTTGACTTAAAGTAGAAAGAGCAATAATTTTTTTTAAATCAAACTCAAAATTAGCACCAAGACCAGCCATAAACATAGTTATACAACCAATTATTAACAAAAATCAACCTAAATTATAAATACTAAGTATTGGTCTAAAGCGAATCAATAAATAAACACCAGCAGTAACAAGAGTTGAAGAATGAACTAAAGCAGAAACAGGAGTAGGTGCTGCTATAGCAGCTGGCAATCAAGAAGAAAATGGAATTTGAGCACTTTTTGTTATAGCAGCTAAAATAATCAATATAGTAATTAATTTCATCTCAAAAGAATCAGAAATAAAATCATAATAATATAAATAATTCCAACCACCAAAATTTAATATTCAAGCAATAGAAATCAAAATAGCAACATCTCCAATACGATTAGATAAAGCTGTTAATATACCAGCACTATAAGACTTAACATTTTGATAATAAATTACTAAACAATAAGAAACTAATCCTAAGCCATCTCAACCTAATAAAATACTAATTAAATTTGGTCTAATAATTAAAAAAGCTATTGAAAGAATAAATATTAATACAATAATAATAAAACGATTAATATTTTTTTCACCTATTATATAATCTTCTCTATAATAAATAACCAAAGAAGAAATATATATAACGAAAGATATAAAAATTAAAGATATTCAATCCAAAATTAAAGTCATTACAACTATGGAACTATTTAAATTAAAAAGCTCTCATTCAACAAAAACTCTATAATCAATTATTAAATAATAAATACCTAAAATAAAAATTAAAGTACTCGAAAAAAATAAAGAAAAAAAACTTAACGAACAAATAGAAAAAAATACCGGTTAAGATGGAAATATTCCATATCATTGATTCCACAAAACAAGATTTTAAATTTAAATACTTAAGCAACATTAAATAAAAAAATAATCACCCTTTAAACATAGAATATTTAAAGGTAATCAATGTAATAATAAAAGATGATATTCACGAAAATAACCAAGAGAACAAGTATATAAACCAGAATAATATAAACCATGCTGAGAATAAGAATACATATATAAAGTATAAACTGCTCTAAAAAAAGATAAAAAAATAAGAGTTAAGAAAGTAAAAGATGACCATGAAATAATTCTATTTAATAGACTCAATTCACCAACTAAATTTAATGAAGGTGGAGCAGCTATATTTGAAGATCTCAATAAAAATCATCAAAGAGACATTCTTGGTATTAAACTAATCATACCCTTATTAATTAATAAACTTCGTCTACCCAAACGTTCATAAATAATATTTGATAAACAAAATAAACCAGATGAACATAAACCATGACCAATTATTAAAGATAAAGAACCTATACAACCTCATCAATTTATAGTTATTAAACCTCCAATAACTATTCTTATATGAGCAACTGAAGAATAAGCAATTAAAGATTTTAAATCAACTTGACGAAAACAAATAAATCTAACAATAACACCACCAGATAAACCTAAAGATAACCAAAAGTAATTAAATTTCAATCCTAAAAAAGAAATAATTTTTATAACACGAAAAATACCATAACCACCAAGCTTTAATAAGACACCTGCCAAAATTATTCTACCAGAAATAGGAGCTTCAACATGAGCCTTAGGTAACCAAAGATGCACTAAAAATATTGGCATCTTTACTAAAAAAGCCAAAATTATAAAAACATAAAATATAAAATAATATGAACCAAAATCAACCAATAAAGGAAAATAAAGAGTATTTATATAAAAATAAATATAAAATAAAACCAATAATAAAGGCAATCTAGCAAATAAAGTATAAAAAATTAAATAAACACCTGCCTGAAGACGTTCAGGTTGATAACCTCAACCCAAAATTAAAAGTAAAGTAGGAACCAAACTAGATTCAAAAAAAATATAAAAAGATAATAAATTTAATCTAGAAAAAGAACAAAATAATATAATCATTAAAAATAAAACCATAAAAAGAAAAAAATTAGAATGATAAGAAGAAATATAAACTGAACATCTAGCAGTAATTATTAAAGAACAAATCCAAAAGCTTAACAAAATTAAACTAAAAGAAAAATAATCAACCCCAAAATAATATCTAATTATATTAAAATCACAATATGAATAAAAATAAATCATAAAAAGAAAACTAAATAAAAATATTATAGAATGAACCAATCATCAAGAATTATTTAATAAACAAAGAGGAATCAAAAAAACAATCATAAATAAATAACTTAACATAAAGATAATCCAAAAGAACTAAAAAAATCATTACCATGAGAACGAATTATTGAAACCAAAATAGAAAGTCCTAAAGCACCTTCACAAACAGAAAAAACTAAAAAAATAATAGGGAAAAAATAATCATAATCAAAATTAATTAAAAAAACAATAATTAATAAAAATAAAGAAAGAACAATATATTCTAATCTTAATAAAACTATTAATAAATGTTTACGTTTAGAAGAAAAAACGTAAACACCAGAAAAATAAATTAATAAAGAAGTAAATGTAGAAAATATAAACATTAGTTTTAATAGTTTAATAAAAACGCTGGTCTTGTAAACCAGAAATAAGAATAGACCCCCACTTTTAAAACTTCAGGGGTAGAGATAGTTCTCTATCCTCAGTCCCCAAAACTGATATTTTTATAAACTAACCCCTGATATGTTAAAAATAATAATTATAGCTTTATCAAATGTAATAAATATTAATTTTATTAAATTAAGTCATCCTATATCAATAATACTGTTTATTATTTTTCAAACTCTTCTCATTGGATTATTAACAGGAACAATTATAGAAAGATTTTGATTATCATACATTTTATTTTTAACCTTTTTAGGAGGTATATTAGTTTTATTTATTTATATTACAAGAATTGCATCAAATGAAATATTTCAACTTAAATCATTCACTATTATTTCAATTATAATTATATGAGCTTTTACTATATTTATATTTACTTTAATTGATAAAATAGTATTTGTAGATTGATTTAAAAACTCAGAAACAATAAATATAAATGTATCAATTAATTTTAAAGAGATAACATTATCATTATTAAAATTATATAATAATCCTTCATTTTTTATTACAATAATGATAATAATTTATTTATTTTTGGCTTTACTTGCAGTAGTTAAAATTACTAATATTAACCAAGGACCAATCCTTAAAACAATATAAACTAATGAATAAACCCTTACGATTAAAACACCCTTTAATTAAAATTATTAATAATTCACTAGTTGATTTACCAGCTCCTACAAATATTTCATTTTGATGGAATTTTGGTTCATTATTAGGTTTATGTTTAATAATTCAAATTGTAACAGGTCTTTTTTTAGCTATACATTATACATCAAATATTGAAATAGCATTTAGAAGTGTAGTCTTAGTACACATTTGCCGAGACGTAAATAACGGATGAATTATCCGAACATTACATGCAAATGGAGCATCTATATTTTTTATTTGCATTTATTTACATGTAGGACGAGGAATTTATTATGGATCTTATATGTATATATATACATGAATAATTGGGACAGTAATCTTATTTTTAGTTATAGCAACTGCATTTATAGGATATGTTCTACCTTGAGGTCAAATATCTTTTTGAGGAGCAACAGTTATTACAAATTTATTATCAGCAATTCCTTATTTAGGTACTGATTTAGTACAATGAGTTTGAGGAGGATTCGCTGTTGATAACGCAACATTAAATCGATTCTTTACATTTCATTTTGTTTTACCTTTTATCATTGCTGCTATAACAGTAATTCATTTATTTTTTCTACATCAAACAGGATCAAATAACCCATTAGGAATAAATAGAAATGTAGAAAAAATCCCATTCCACCCTTATTTTACATTTAAGGATTCAATTACATTTATTTTAATAACATCAATATTAATTATATTATGTCTAATAAACCCTTATTTATTAGGAGATCCAGATAATTTTGTTCCAGCAAATCCTCTTGTAACTCCTGTTCATATTCAACCAGAATGATATTTTTTATTTGCTTATGCAATTTTAAGATCAATTCCTAATAAATTAGGAGGTGTTATCGCTTTATTTTTATCCATTAGAATTTTAATAATTATACCATTCTATAATAAAACACCATTTCGAGGAATTCAATTCTACCCTATTAACCAAATTTTATTTTGAATTATAGTAGTAGTAATTTGTTTATTAACATGAATTGGAAAACGACCAGTTGAAGAACCATATATTATAACAGGACAAATTTTAACAATTATTTACTTTTTATATTTTATTACAAACGTCCATGTAGCCAATATATGAGATATATTAATTAATAAATAGTTAATTAGCTTAGGAAAGCATATGTTTTGAAAACATAAATTAGAAGTTTAACTCTTCTATTAACTTTTCTATTCTAAAAAAATTTAACTAAATTAGTGAAATTAACAAAATCTTTAAACCAATAAAAAAAATAAAGAAATTTAAAGATAATGGTAAAAAACTTTTTCAAGCTAAATATATTAATTTATCATAACGAAAACGTGGTAAAGTCCCACGAACTCAAATAAAACCAAATGAAACAATAGCAAGTTTTATAAAAAATGTTAAAGAATAAAAATTACCTCCTAAAAAAAATAAAGATAAAAGTATTCTTATAAAAACAATTCTAGTATATTCAGCTAAAAAAATTAAAGTAAAACCACCAGCTCCATATTCAATATTAAACCCAGAAACCAATTCAGACTCACCCTCAGCAAAATCAAAAGGAGTACGATTGGTTTCTGCTAAACATGAAGCAAAACAAGATAAAAATAAAGGAAAAGAAATAATTATAAACCAACAATATAATTGATGGTTTATAAAATCAATTATATTAAATCTTCCAATTAAAATGATTAAAGATAATAAAATCAAAGCTAATCTTACCTCATAAGAAATTGTTTGAGCAACAGAACGTAAAGACCCAAGCAAAGAATAATTTGAATTGGAAGATCAACCAGCAATTATTACAGTATAAACACCCAATCTAGTACAACATAAAAAAAATAAAAATCCATAAGAAAAAGAACATATATAAGTTAAATAAGGAAAAATTAATCAAACAATTAAAGAAATTATTAAATTAAATACTGGTGAAAAATAATAAAACAAATAATTTGATATAATTGGGATAGGTTGTTCCTTACAAATTAATTTAATTGCATCACTAAAAGGTTGAGGAATACCTAAAAATCCAACCTTATTAGGACCTTTTCGAATCTGAATATATCCTAAAACCTTACGTTCCAATAAGGTTAAAAAAGCAACACTAATTAAAACACAAATAATTAAAAAAATAAAATTTAAAATAAACATTAACAAATCATATAATATCAATACTATTTGTGAAATAAATTCACATAAATGAATTCTAAATTCAATACATTAATCTGTCAAAATAGTAATATATTAATGTTAATCAAATTTAAAAAAAATCTTTTATCTATATGGTCCTTTCGTACTAATATAGATAAATATATAATTTTGGATAGAAACCAACCTGGCTCACGCCGGTTTGAACTCAGATCATGTAAGAATTTAAAGGTCGAACAGACCTAATTACTGGGCTACTGCACCCAAAATTAATCTTAATCCAACATCGAGGTCGCAATCTGTTTTGTTGATATGAGCTCTCAAAAACAATTACGCTGTTATCCCTAAGGTAACTTAATCTTATGATCATAAATTATGGATCAATATAAACATAAATCAATGATTTAATAATGAAAGGTTTAACTATCTTTCATGTCACCCCAACAAAACATTATTATTAAATATGGAAAAATTAACTAAAAACTAAATATAATATTTATGTTAAGCTCTATAGGGTCTTCTCGTCCTAAAAAAAAATTTAAGCCTTTTAACTTAAAAGTTAAATTAAAATAATTATTAAGAGACAGTTAATTTCTCGTCAAGCCATTCATTCCAGTCTTCAATTAAAAGACTAATGATTATGCTACCTTTGCACGGTCAAAATACCGCGGCTATTTAAAATTATTCAGTGAGCAGACCAGACCTCAAAATATTTATCAAGAGGACATGTTTTTGATAAACAGGCGAAAATTAAATTTGCCTAGTTCCTTACAATAAATTTTAAAAAAATTTATTGAAAACTAAAAATTATACTAATTATATCATTATTACAAAAATTTTAAAATTAAATTTTTCATCTTAATAATAAATCTAAAATAATTATAAAATCAAAATTTTAAATAATGAACTAAAACGTAATCACAAAAATGGCTGGTTAAAAGCCTACTATTAAAATTTTTAGTTAATAATTATAGATTATTATTTTTAGAGCTTATCCCCTAAAAAATAAATTAGTTAATATTAATACCTAAATAATTAAATATTAACTATTAACTATAAAAAATTTAATTTTTTCTTAAGAAACCAGATATCTTAGGAAACGATTAACATTTCATTTCTATAATTCACTTTAAGATAATTATAAAACATTAAAAATAAGTGAATTATAAATCAACCTAAATCGAGATAATTAAATAAATAATAAAATTTTAATAAACCCTGATACAAAAGGTACAATAAATTAAATTTACTTTAATTAAATTTATAAATTATTTCATAAATCAATTACATTACTAATAAACTATAATTTAATTAATTAATTTTATAAAATATACTAAAACAAATCAATAACAAAATTACTTTTATTAAAAAATAAAAAAACAAAAAATTAATATAATATAATTATTTATCGAAATATCCTGATTTGCACAGAAAAATTTTCAGTGTAAATGAAATACTTTACTAATAAGTTATATTTCGATAATCTTACTAGATACACTTTCCAGTACATCTACTATGTTACGACTTATCTCAATTAATTTAAATACATAAAATAATTATAATTATATTTAATAATGAGAGCGACGGGCGATGTGTACACACCTTAGAACCAATATCAATTAAATTAAATAAATTAATTTACCATCAAATCCACCTTCATTAATATATTTCATTATTAAATCCATATAAACAAAAATCTATTGTAACCCACCTCCTCTTAATTATAAGCTGCACCTTGACCTGAAATATTTTATAATTATAAATCAAGAAAATTATAACTCTAAAAAGATTCTCTGATAACGGAGATATACAAACAAATAAATTAAGTAAAGTTAATCGTGTACTATCAATAACGGGGTAGTCTCCTCTGAATGGATTAAGATACCGCCAAATTCTTTGGGTTTTAAGATCTTAACTAATAGTAACCAGGTAAATAATATTTAACACTTAAAATAATAGGGTATCTAATCCTAGTTTATTATTTAAGTTTCACAGATTCATAAAAAGAGTAATAAATAAAAATTAAATTTCACCTTAAAAGTCTAAAAATTCACTCAAAAAAATTAATAACTGATACAACCAAAAATATTTACTTGTATTAATCGTATAATTGCGGCTGCTGGCACGAAATATGCTAATACTAAATCAATTACTAATTCCAAAATAACTTGATAATTAAATTAAATTACTGAAAAAAGAACATTTAGTTCAACAAAACTTACATATAATACAAAGAAACAATAAATAATTAAGCAAGAATAAAACTTTTATTTTAAATTTTTTTAAAAAAATTAAAATTAATTCTTTAACAATTCACAAAAATTAAATTAATATAGAAAAAAAAAATAAAAACAACAATAAACAATAAAAAAAAATTAGAACAATTATCCTCAAGGGACAACAACAACTTCTATTATATATATAAATAGATAAATATGGTACTAATATTACAATAAATGTTTTGTATACTATATGTATATTTAATCTTTCTTTTTTTTTTATATTTACAAAGAAAGATTAAATAATATAAATATATAATATAATATAAGCATTTATTATATAATAATAATAATAATAATGTAAAATAATCAATTACATAAATATAAATATGTTATTATATAATACCTATTTCTCTCTAAACAAATAAGTCCCTATAATTTTTGATAAATATAATGAATACTTATAATCAATTAATGACTAATAAATAAACTTTATAATGCTATATTGTATTAGATTTAATATATTAAAATAAATTATTTATATTAAATCGCTCAAAAATTTATAAAAATTTAAATAAAATCATAAAAATTATAATCAAATAAAGTAAACCATACATATTTTTTTTAGAAAAAAGAACTTTCAATTTATATATAAAATAAAGAAAACAAA